AAATCTCTGATCAACGATAGAACAAGATCCATTTTGCATCATATCTAACTGATTCCTTGGTTCGGACCGAAGAAGTAATGTCACTCGATTATTATCAAACTGACTGCAATATTTTTCTGTCCGTGAGGATCCCGCCAGAGCGCCTTCTACTTCTAATAGTAAGAATAGTAATAGGCCATGAACTAGATCAGAATCATTCTCAACGAATCCATAAGAAGTGATCCAATTTTTTTCATCGTGTCTGGATGAAGACCAAAGATCTTGAGCGACCGATCCGGCAGAACAACTCAAAAGATAAAGAAGTATCGTGAATTTCTTCATGCTCGTTCCAAGTTCGAAGTACCATTTGTACAAATAAGAATCCCCTCCCTTACATGATTTCTTCTTCATATAGATAGATATAGGATCTATGGGGCAATTACTTAGAAGTACATTTTGTGTAACAGCCCTTCCTATCTGATAGAAAAGGATCCCATGATCCTGAACCGATCTTATCTGGGATCGAAAATCCCAAGTTTTTCTATGAAGAGCTGATCTAATTGTATTAGTTTCTATAATGGATTTCTTCTGTGTAATACTAATCGATAGGGCCTCATTTATAAGTGCTACAAGATCTCGCGCATTGGAACCCATGGTTATGGACCCGAATCCGTTAGTATGGAACATCTTCTTTTCCAAGTGAAATCCCCTAGTATATGAAAGAATAAAAAAGTGCTTTCGTTGTTGTGGAAGAAGAAGCCTTCGTATCTTAATGCATGTATTTAATTTATTCGGAGCTATTAGAGCGGGATCCACTTTTTGGGGAATATGAGTCGAAGCAATAACAAGAATCTTTCCAGTGGAACATCTTTCACAATCCCTGGAGAGATAGTTCTCTAATAGACCGAGGGATAAGTAATTCGACTCATTCACATGCAGATCATGAATTTTTGGAATCCATATTATGCAAGGAGACATTGCTTTTGCTAATTCGAATTGAAGGGTGATATCAAATCGGTCTATTTTCGGCGTCATATACATAGTTAGCAGCTCCGTATCAATATCAAGGTCATCATCACTATCATCAATATCGTCACTATCATCAATATCGATATCGTCACTATCATCAATATCGATATCATCAATAAGATAACCTTTAGGCTTGTCATCCAGGAACTTGTTCGGAAATACCGTAATGAAAGGAACATAGGAGTTTGTCGCTAGGTATTTGACCAAACAGGATCGTCCAGTTCCTATAGAACCTATCACTAAAATACCTCTAGAAGGGGATAGGGCTAAGCGGAGCGAAAAGGGTTTTCCATGAGGAGATGGGGAATGAAAACTATTAGCCCCACACGAGGTTTGTGAATAAGTGATTGTCTGATAATGAGCAAGGAATATCCGTCTTTCTGCTAAACAGGATCTATTGAACTCATAATTCATTAGATCCTTTTGATGAATGTCAACTAAGTATCGTAAGGAAATTGATCCCGGTTGTTCAATCATTTGATAACCAGAGTCATTCTTTAATAAATGATCACTATGAGTCAGACTCAATAGAATTTGATCAATCCTTTTTTCTGTCGTTAAGGCGGAGAACTGAACCAAGAATTCTCTTTCTTCATCATCAATCGAATCACTGTTCGCGACCCAGAATTCTATTTTCTCATCAATCCAATCACCGTTCACGTTTTTTCTTTTTCTTATCAATGAATAGATCTCTTTACTTGTACGACTTAGATGTCTCGTATTTCTCGAAAAAAGGATTCGATTGATGGGATTTGGTATGATACTTACAAGATCGATGAGATTGATCTTCCAATATTTATTCTTAGAACGTATTGATTTGACCCCATAAGCGGGACCACCACCCAATAGCATGTTGCCACCAGAAGCATAACCCCGTATTTCTTCCAGAGAATCTCCTAATTGTTCCAGAACAACTAGAAAGAGATTCTTTAACCAGAAAGGATTCAGTTCAGATGTAGGATACCTATCCAGAAGTTTTCGAAATTCCATCATGTATGATGGAATCATCAAAGATTTGATCTTTTCTAACTCTGTCTGTAACTCACTAGAGGCTCGGGAAACAAAGAGAAGATGTATACGAACGAGATATCCAGCAACAAGAAGAAGGAAAAAGATGGAATAGAGGAACTCCCGAGCATTTGTTGATCTCAGATGTGCCCATATCAATGGAACGGGTGACTCATTATTTCGATAAATCATTTCTTCGGACAGAAGAAGATTCTGTAAAAATTGACTCGAAATCTCACTTATCGGAGTCCATTGTGTAAGAATCTTCTGAGGAATTGGCCGTGGTATATCTGATCCATGCATCATATCATGAAAAATGGATACAAATTTTTGACTACTACTCAGTATCGGCAATGGGTCTGAAAGAGTATCTAAAAGGGTGAAATTGAGATATTTGCACCCTGTCGAAGTAAGGAACCATGGCATATATGTTTGGAACAGATTCCATTTTGAGAGATTTGAAAAAGCACTATCTCGTTGAAAG